TTACATCTCGTACGAAACTTAAAAGTATACCGCTTCTACGAATAGCTCGTAATGCTGCATCTCTTCCGAGTCCAGGGCCTTTTATCCTTACTTCAGCTCGTTGCATCCCTTGATCCACTACTGCTCGAATAGCATTTCCTGCTGCGGTTTGGGCAGCAAAAGGAGTTCCTCTTCTTGTACCCCGGAATCCACAAGTACCTGCGGAGGACCAAGAAATCACCCGACCCCGTACATCTGTAACGGTCACAATGGTATTGTTGAAACTTGCTTGAACATGAATAACTCCCTTTGGTATTCTACGTACATTTTTACGTGAACCACTACGTGTATTTTTACGTGAACCAATTCTTAATATAGGTTTTGCCATATTTTTTCATTTCACAAGAAATATATGGATATATCCATTTCATGTCAAAACAGACCTTTTTTTTTTCAGCTCTTTGGACGTGCCGTTTCCTTTACGTGAGTTCGTTTAGTAAGATTATCCTTGTCTTTGTTTATGCCTCGGGTTGGAACAAATTACTATAATTCGTCCCCTCCTGCGGATTAGTCGACACTTTTCACAAATTTTACGAACGGAAGCCCTTATTTTCATAGTTGTTATTCCTTAATTCTGTGAATATATTTATTGGTGGACGAAAAAAAGGTTTCTTGATATTTTTGAATCTTGAATTGTATCTTCGTGAAAGGAATGGTTGAAATTAAAAAAAACCACTTACTCATTTGAATCCTTGTTATGGAGTCTAGAAAATGGCTGTCCCCTGATTAATTTATTTATATCTAAGAACTTCCTCAAAATTTTACTTTTTTATCCTATCGGTATACCTAAAATATGTCGAATCCTTTCAGAAGCATGAAAAAAAATCTTTAGTATCTAAACAAAATCGAAACATGCCGTTCTGAAGTTATTCAGAAAGAAAACTTTCATTAATTCATTTTTTCTTTAATTTCATTCGAAGTAAAACATCCGAAACTTTTTTGAACAGGGTTTTTATTACGCAACCCCCCCCTTTTTTTCACAAATCGTAAATTCCAGATATCTAATTTTTATATTAGAAGGATTACCATATATAACACAAAATTTCTCCGCCGATTCTTTTTAGTCGAGCTTCTCGGTCTGTCATTATACCTTGAGACGTCGAAAGGATTACAATCCCTATTCCGCCTAAAATTCGTGGAATTCGTTGAGAGTTAGAATAGATTCGTAGACCCGGTCGACTTATTCTCTTTAAATTTAAAATCGTTTTATAGGATTCTTTCTTATTTCGTCTGTGTCTTAGGGTTAAAATCAAAAAATATTGGTTGCTTTCGCGATGTTTCCTCACGTTTTCGATAAAACCCTCTCGTAAAAGGATTTTAACTATGCTTTCGGTGATGTTAGTCGATCCTATCCGAACCGTACCTTTTCTATTCATGTCAGCATTTCGTATAGAGGTTATTATATCAGCAATAGTGTCTTTACCCATGATAAGTTAAAATTCCTTCTTGTTCTATAATTTTGATATAATCAACATGTTCTTTTTCTTTTATTTATATATAGATATAGACGAATTATATATTAATATATGAATTAAATTCTTAATATTTTATTATTAAGGGTATATGCGTGATACACAATCTATTAATTAATTTTATTTCAATACCAGTTTTTTAATCCTATACTAAACTATTGATATTTAGATCTTATAATACCTCAGGAGCTAATGAAACTATTTTAGTAAAGTTTAATTGTCTCAATTCCCGTGGGATCGCCCCAAAAACTCGAGTTCCTTTTGGATTTCCTTCTTGATCAATGACAACTGCGGCATTGTCATCATATCGTATTATCGTCCCATTGTTACGTTTGAGTTCTTTACAAGTACGTACAATTACAGCTCTAATCACTTCTGATCTTTCTAGAGGAGTATTTGGTATTGCTTCTTTGATTACAGCAACAATAACGTCACCAATATGAGCATATCGGCGATTACTAGCTCCTATTATTCGAATACACATCAATTCTCGAGCCCCGCTGTTGTCTGCTACATTCAAATAGGTTTGTGGTTGAATCATATCATTTTTTTTGTATCTCTTCTTTTAATGCAAAGGACGAAGTAAAAAAATATTGTTTGTCAAAAAAAAAGAAAACTTATAATCTTTTTATCCTTAAATGTTATTTAGCTTTTTCATTCTATACTCCTATTCAGAAATAATGAATTGGGTTTTTATAGGCATTTTTGATGCCGCTATTGAAATAGCTTTTCTGGCTATATTTTCGGGTACACCACCCATTTCATAAAGGATTTTACCTGGTTTAACCACAGCTACCCAATACTCGGGGGATCCTTTCCCAGAACCCATACGCGTTTCCGCAGGTCTTACTGTAACTGGTTTATCTGGAAATATACGTACCCAAATTTTTCCACCGCGTCGTACATTTCGTGTCATTGCTCGTCGCCCTGCTTCTATTTGTCTAGATGTGATCCAAGCGGGTTCAAGTGTTTGAAGAGCATATCTGCCAAAACAAATACGATTCCCACGAGAAGATATTCCTTTTAGTCTTCCTCGATGTTGTTTACGAAATCTGGTTCTTTTTGGGTTATAGTTGATGGGTTTTTTCTAAATTAGAAATTCCATCTCTACTACAGAACTGAACGTGAGAGTTTCTTCTCATCCAGCTCCTCGCGAATAAAAGGACTAAAAAAGTTTGTATTACGATATAGATGTAGTTAATGATTAATTCTATTAATCATGGTATTAAATTTCATCTGATTTCTTCTAAATTTGTGTATGTCTTTTTCGAAATGGAATCCAAGATGAATTCTATTTATTTAAAAATAACGTAATATCATCATCTTGAATGTCGTTTTTGTTAGAGTTAGAATATTCTAACAAATCCTTATTTTCTTTTATCTTTTTAAAAATTTTTTTTACTTGAAAAAAAAAAATATTCGCCGGCGAATATTTACTCTTTCAATATCTATATTAAGTTTGATGTTTATCCTAGGAAATATCAGAATAAAAAATCAGAATAGATAATAAAGTTTCTGGTTTATTCCGCCATCCTGTCCAATGAATTACTAAGATTTGTTTTTCAATAGAATCCTCTATATTCATGGGTTCCGTCGTTCCCATCGCTTCTTGATTAATCATTAGGCCCGAATTCTACAATGGAGCTCTTATATGAATATGAAATTGGGAATTTCATTTTTTAATTTGTTTTTGAGTCAATTTTCTCAGTTTTTATTGGCTCAAGGCTCTTAATTTTTTTTGTTTTCAGAACAGATTTATCTAATTATTATGAATGAATCTGTATTGATGCTTTATTACATTGCTTTTCTTACAGTGACCTCATAGACTTTCCAAATTGGAATCATATATCATTAATATTCATTTTTTTCTCTCTTTCTTTCATCCTTCCACTTATCCGCATACTTTTCGATTACCTTTCAGAACTTATAATCATATTTCTTTATTCTTTTTTTTTATTCAGTTGCTACAATGATATGATCAATTTATCATATCTTGACTGATTTTTTTATCCAGATAATGTGAAGCAATGAGTTGCTTAGGTTATTTATTAATGCTATAGTTATTAGTTACTGTTATAGGTAAGTTCTTTTTTCTTTTTTTTTTTTTATCTTAATCTAATCCTAAACCAACGAGTCACACACTAAGCATAGCAATTATATCAAAGGAGTTTTGATGGAAATTTTTATTCAATCTTATAGAATTGCTGATTTTATTCTTAAACATAAAAAAGAAGACTGCACTTTTTTATTACTGTATAGTGTTATACTACATAGTTTTCGTTTTTTATCGTTGGATAAAATGTAAAGATAAAGAAAGTTTTTTTATTCTTCGTCTACGAATATCCAAATTTTTATTCCTAAGACCCCATAAATAGTTCGAACTGTATAGGAACAGTAATCAATTTTAGCTTCAATTGTTTGTAAAGGAACTCTGCCTTCTCTGATCCATTCAACACGTGCAATTTCTTTTCCGTCGATACGCCCTGCAATTTGTACTTGAATTCCTTTTGTATTCGCCTGTTCAGTTAATTCAATAGCTTTTTTCATTGCTTTTCGAAAAGAAACACGATTTTTTAATTGTCCAGCTATAAATTCTGCAAGAATATTAGGATCCCCATACGGATTGGAAATTCTGGTAATAGCAATGTTGAGTTTTCTATTGACACAATTTAGTTCTTTTTGAACATTCATCTGTAATTCTTCGACTCTTCGGGGTTTATCTTCAATTAATAATTTAGGAAATCCCATATAGATTATGATCTGGATAAGATCGATTCTTTTTTGAATTTCGATACGTGCAATTCCCTCCATACCAGAGGATATTCTTATATTTTTTTGGACATAATTTTTAATACAGTCTCGTATTTTTTTATCTTCTTCTAAACCTTCAGAATACTTTTTTGGTTGTGCAAACCAAAGAGAATGATGACTTTGGGTTGTACCAAGTCTGAAACCAAGTGGATTTATTTTTTGTCCCATAGGCCTCCACTACTATATGTATCATAACATGTTAGATTTCTGTTTTCATTGCTGCATCCAGGTTTTTTTAAATACATTAAATATTCTTCATATTGTTGATAGAAGGATATATCCTCCAATACGATAGTTATATGACAAGTGGATCGTTTTATTGGGTAACTTCGTCCTCGGGCACGAGGTTTTAATTTTTTCACAGTATTTCCTTGGTTCACCTCAGCTTTACTAATGATTAAATTGGTTTCTTTGAAACCCTTATTGTGACTAGCGTTCGCTGCGGCAGAATAAACCAATTTAAAAATGGGATAACATCCTCGATAAGGCATAAGTTCTAATATCATAAGTGCTTCTTCGTAGGAACGTCCACGTATTTGATCAATTACTCTCCGGGCTTTATGGGCAGACATAGATATATATTGCCCTAAAGCATATACGGAAGTATATGATTTCTTCTTTCTATTCTTTATCATAAGGTTTACCTCTCACTAAAAAAAAATCTATATTCATTTTTTT